GTTATTGTAGCTTAAAAAATTAAAGCGCAGTGTTGAAAACACTGAAATGGGACGACAACGCCCCAAAAACATGAGAGTTTTGGTCCTGGACTTTCCGTTATTTATGACTAAGATTACACATGCAAGCATCCACACTCCAGTGAGTCCGCCCAATCACTATAGGAGCAGGCATCAGGCACAACCATCTTATTAGCCAACAACGCCAAGATACCCACACCCACACGGGTATACAGCAGTGACCAATATTAGGCCATGAGCTAACGCTCGACCTAGCTATACTCTATAAGGTCGGCAAACTTCGTGCCAGCCGCCGCGGTTATACGAAGCGACCACAAATAACGAATACCGGCAAAAAGCGTGAACACACACATTCAAAATACTAAGCACCAACTGAGACTAATACGTAAAACCAAAGCCTAAATTGAACACCCACACGAGCTTAAAACAAGAAATTTAAAATTCACGAAAACTGAGACACAAACTGGGATTAGATACCCCACTATGCTCAGTCGTAAACACTGATCTGAATCCGCCAGAGAACAACGAGCAAGGCTTAAAACTCAAAGGACTTGGCGGCGCTTCACATCACCTTAGAGGGGCCTGTCACATAACCGATAACCCACGATATACCTTACCATTTTTTGCCAACATCAGCCTATATACCGCCGTCGCCAGCCCATCTTAAAAGAGAAAGGAAATGGACCAAAAAGCATTCATTACGCTCATACGACAGGTCAAGGTGTAGCTCATAAAATGGTAAATGATGGACCACATTGCTTAACAAAGCCACACCAAAACTGCACTGAAACACGCATTTTAAGGTGAATTTAACAGTAAGACAAACAAGAAAATCTGTCTGAAGCGTGCTCTGAAGCGTGCACACACCGCCCGTCACCCTACTTTACCCATTAATCCATAAACATATTTTAACAATAGAAACAAGAGTAGGAAAGTCGTAACAAGGTAAGCGCACCGGAAGGTACGCTTGGAAGACAAAAAGTAGCTTAATCTAAAGCATTCGCCCTACAATTGAAAAATGTTGACGAGCCCAACCTTTTTGAGCCCGTAATAAGCCCAAACTTTACCCCAAAATTATCTAACCACCACCCAAAACATTTGACTTGGACAGTAGATGCGATCGAAACCCGCCCTAATCGACGCTATAAAAACAGTACTGTGAAGGAAAAATGAAAAATAGTGAAACCGTTAGCATAACTAAGCAGGGATTAAAGCTCGTACCTTTTGCATCATGATTTAGCAAGAAAACAAGGCAAGATGACCCGCAGCCTTCTGCCCCGAACACAAGTGATCTACTTCATGGCAGTTGAACCGAACTAACTCGTCTCTGTGGCAATAGAGTGAGAAGACCAAGAAGTAGCGGCCAAAAACCAAACGAACTTGTCGATAGCTGGTTATCCGACAAATGAATTTAAGTTCAAACCAGACAACACATCCTACCACATGAAAAACCTTTTTGCCTGGAGATAGCCAATGGGGGCACAGCTCCATTGGCACTGGATACAGCCAAAAATAGTGAGAAACACCACATCCATTAAACCTGTAGGCTTTTAAACAGCCACCAATAAATATCGCGTCACAGTAAATAAACTAAAAATACCATTAAAAACCTAGTTCTCCTACTAACCAACCGGATAATTCTACAAAAATGTAGAAGAACTAATGCTAAAATGAGTAATTTGAATTTTTCTTTCTACAGACAGAACTTTAAGTAACTACTACACCCAACAGACCAAAAAAGAACATGATACCTAACTTACAACACATTAAACACACTGTTAACCCAACATAGGACTGTCATCTATTACAGGCTAAAAACCTTAGAAGGAACTCGGCAAACCCTTTCTCCAACTGTTTACCAAAAACATAGCTTCTAGCCAAACCAGTATTAGAAGTAACGCCTGCCCTGTGGAACCCTAAACGGCCGCGGTACAAACCGTGCAAAGGTAGCACAATCACTTGTCCCTTAAATGAGGACCCGTATGAAAGGCAACATGAGAGAACACCTGTCTCCTAAGGTCAGCCAGTGAAATTGATCCATCAGTACAAAAGCTGATATAATTTAGCAAGACAAAAAGACCCTATGGAACTTTAACAAATTACTTACACCAAATAAGCAATAGTTTCAGTTGGGATAACTTTAGAAAAAATAAACTTCTAACACCTCCAAGACCAACAAGTCTAACTACACTACTATACGACCCAGTAATACTGATTAACGAAACAAGCTACCCTAGGGATAACAGCGCTACCTTCTCAAAGAGTCCATATCAACAAGAAGATCTACGACCTCGATGTTGGATCAGGGTACCCAGACGGTGCAGCAGCTGTCAACGGTTCGTTTGTTCAACGACTAACACCCTACGTGATCTGAGTTCAGACCGGAGTAATCCAGGTCGGCCTTTATCTGCTCTAAGTCTTTGCCAGTACGAAAGGACCGCTAAGACAAGATCAATGCTAATAATACATCTTTAAAAAATACTGCACAAAACTCAACTACAAAAACACATAAGACCCAAAAAAAGGGCATACCAGGATTCTGGTGCCATATTAGGGTGGCATAGCTCGGTTATTGCTGTAGGCCTAAAACCTCCTGTCAGAAGTTCAACTCTTCTCCCTAACACATAGAAATTTTCCCTACAACTATCATCAAAGTTACCAACCTTCTAACCACCTTTATTCCAATTCTAGTTGCCGTAGCCTTCCTCACTCTGCTTGAACGAAAAACCTTAAGCTACATACAACTACGAAAAGGACCAAACATTGTTGGACCACAAGGCATTCTCCAACCCATTATAGACGGCGTAAAACTCCTAATTAAAGAACCAATCCGACCCAAACAATCGTCCCCAATCATATTTATTGCAACCCCCACATTAGCCCTATCCCTATCAATATTTTTATGGACCCCCATACCCCTACCACACCCAATACTAACCCTTAATCTAGGCCTCATTCTATTAATAACCATCTCAAGCATAATAGTATACACCACCCTATTATCAGGATGAGCATCAAATTCAAAATACGCACTAATAGGGGCATTACGAGCAGTAGCCCAAATAATTTCATACGAAGTCACCTTAGGCCTTATCCTAATATGCTTAACTATCCAAACAGGAAGCTATAATCTAGAACTATTTACAACCACTCAAGAACAATCCTGACTAGCTATAACAACCTGACCATTAATAATGATGTGATATGTATCAACACTAGCAGAAACAAATCGCGCCCCATTTGACCTTACAGAAGGAGAATCAGAGCTTGTATCCGGTTTTAACGTAGAATATACCGGTGGCATATTTGCACTACTATTCCTATCAGAATACACCAACATTATCCTAATAAATACTCTCACATGCATTTTATTCCTAAGCCCAGGAAACGCCCAATCCAACACATTTACAACCACCCTAATAATAAAAGCAATACTTCTAACTATAGGATTTATTTGAGCCCGAGCAACATATCCTCGATTTCGATACGACCAATTAATACAACTCCTATGAAAACAATTTTTACCTCTAACATTAGCCATATGTTTATTATACACAACAATTCCACTAGCATTAACAGCTCTACCATAGGGGAGAAGGGGTTGAACCAACATCAAAAAACTCAAAATTTTACGCATTTCAATTATACTACCCCCTATAATACAAGGAAGCGTGCCCGAGAACAGGGACTACTTTGATAGAGTAAATACAGAGGAAATAAACCTCTCTCTTCCACTAGGATCTGCTAATATAAGCAATTGGGCCCATGCCCCAAAAATGATAATCCAACATCTCCTAGTATTGAACCTATTCACCCAACTAATTGTCTTATCTGGCCTAATAACCGGAACCATCATTACAGCCTCTAGCAATCACTGATTAATGGCCTGATCAGGCCTAGAACTCAACATACTATCCATACTGGTTATTATAATAAAACCTAAACATCCTCGAACTTCCGAAGCCGCAATTAAATACTTCCTTACTCAAGCAATCGCTTCAACCCTAATACTATTTTCAAGCACAATCAACACCATCCAAACCGGACAATGAAATATTACACAAATAACAGATAAGTATGCCTGCACAATACTTCTTCTAGCTATAACAATAAAAATCGGAGCAGCCCCAATTTACTTCTGATTACCAGAAGTCATACAAGGCACTACAACAACAACCGCCCTAATCATTGCCTCATGGCAAAAAATCGCTCCAATTACAATTCTATTTATAACTCACAACCATCTACCACCAAAAATTATCACTCTAATTGGAATCACATCAACAATTATTGGCGGATGAGGAAGCATTAACCAAACACAAATACGAAAACTAATAGCATATTCATCAATTTCAAACCTTGGCTGAACAATAGTAATCTTTACAATTTCTCCGCATATTGCAATACTCAACATTGCAATTTATATCATCATAATTACCCCTACATTTTTAATTATAAAAAAAACGGCCATAAAAACACTTCAAGACTCAACAACCATATGAACTTCATCAACAGTGGCTAACATCACATTAACACTTATACTCCTGTCAATAAGCGGCCTGCCCCCCCTCACAGGCTTTGCCCCAAAATTATTAATCCTAAATGAACTAGTTATGCAAAACCTAATACCAATCGCAACAACCATGGCTATATTCTCTCTAATCAACATATTCTTTTATATTCGAACAACCTACATTACTACAATAACAACACCCCCAATCATAACATCTAACACAATAAAATGACGCCTTACTTCAATACAACAAAAATTAACATCAACATTAATCCCATTATCACTAATTACCCTACCACTCACACCAATCCTAATACACATAACCTAGAAACTTAGGATTAATATTAAACCCGAGGCCTTCAAAGCCCCTAAAAAGAGTTTCAACCTCTTAGTTTCTGCTGAGGAAAGCCTGTTGAAACAACAACACCTTCTGAATGCAACTCAAACGCTCTAATTAAGCTAAGACTTCTCAGGACCAGTGGGCCTTGATCCCACAAAAACTAGTTAACAGCTAGCCACCCAAACCAGCGGGCATTAATCCAGCCTCCTTTTAGAAAAAAAAGGAGACAAGTCCAGGGTCTATTAAACCATATCCGAATTTGCACTCCGGACTATTTCTGGGCTGTGGCAAGGGGGTTTGACCCCGTAAGTAGATTTACAGCCTACCGCCTATCTCGGCCACCTAACCATGTGACTATTTCGTTGACTTCTTTCAACAAACCACAAAGACATCGGCACAATATACTTTCTATTTGGACTCGCTGCAGGACTTGTTGGGGCCACTTCAAGCCTGCTAATACGCACAAAACTCAGTCAACCTGGGTTCTCTCTGGGAGACGATCATGCTTATAATGTTTTAATTACCCTTCACGGATTAACCATAATCTTCTTCATAGTCATACCAATCATGATTGGAGGGTTCGGAAATTGACTTGTACCCTTAATACTTGGAGCACCTGATATGGCTTTCCCACGTATAAACAACATGAGTTTTTGACTTCTTCCACCATCATTCATACTTCTACTAGCATCATCAAAAACAGGAACCGGAGTTGGAACAGGATGAACTATTTATCCACCACTATCGGGAAATATAGCACACTCAGGACCCTCAATAGACCTAGCAATTTTTTCACTTCACCTAGCTGGAATTTCATCTATTCTTGCTTCAATTAACTTTATTACAACAAGCATTAACATAAAACCACACCACATAGTATTATACAACCTGCCTCTATTCGTTTGATCAGTTATACTAACTGCAATCCTACTAATCCTAGCCTTACCTGTATTAGCTGCAGCCATTACAATACTCTTAACAGATCGAAATCTAAACACAGCATTCTTTGATCCCGTAGGCGGCGGAGATCCGGTCCTATTTCAACACCTATTCTGATTCTTTGGACACCCAGAAGTGTATATTCTTATTTTACCAGGATTTGGAATTATCTCACACATTATTACACACTACTCATGCAAAAAAGAACCATTTGGATACATAAGCATAGTCTGAGCTATGCTAGCAATTACCATTCTAGGCTTTATGGTATGAGCCCACCACATATTTACAGTTGGACTCGACATTGATACGCGAGCCTACTTTTCTGCAGCAACAATAACCATCGCAGTACCAACTGGAATCAAAGTGTTTAGCTGAACAGCAACAATTTTTGGGGGAAAAATTAACTGAGAACCCCCAATACTCTGAGCCCTAGGATTTATGTACTTATTTACCATTGGGGGCCTAACAGGCATCACACTATCTAATTCCACCCTAGATGTCCTACTTCATGATACCTATTATGTTGTAGCCCATTTTCACTACGTATTATCAATAGGTGCTGTATTCGCAATTATAGCAGGTACAGTCTATTGATTTCCACTAATTTCAGGGTACGCATTAAACAAAAAACTAGCATATTCACAATTTACCATTATATTCATTGGAGTAAACATTACTTTCTTCCCACAACACATACTAGGACTAGCAGGAATACCACGACGATACTCAGACTTTCCAGACGCCTATGCAATCTGAAATAATATCTCATCAACCGGAGCATTAATCTCTATACTAGGAGCACTAATAATAGTTACAATCCTGTGAGAAGCAATAGTAAAAAAACGAAAAATCTCACGAACACTATCCGATACAACCATAATAGAGTGAACACAAAAATGTCCACCTTTACGACACACCTTCGAAAACCCTCCAGCAGTCTTACTACAAGGAAGGGGGGAATTGAACCCCCACCTTGTGGTTTCAAGCCACACGCAGAGCCTATCTCCCGCTACTTCCTTTAAAGCCTTAGTAAAACATTACATAGCCCTGTCAGCACTAAATTATGGGCACCTAAAACCCATAGGCTTTACATGGTAGAACCAATTCAACTATCACTACACGACGCCGCCTCACCTGTAATAGAAGAACTTCTATTCTTTCACGATTACTCAATACTAATAATGCTACTAATTGGAACCACTGTAATTATTGCTTTAGTCATTGCCTCAACCATAAAGACATACCACACCGCACTAACAGATGCAAACCACCTAGAATTTCTGTGAACCCTACTACCTGTAATAATTTTACTATTTTTAGCAACACCATCAATACGTACCCTTTTCTTACTAGAAAACCAAGAAAACCCGCATACCACAATTAAGGCAATTGGACACCAATGATACTGAAGTTACGAGTATTCTGACTACGAAAATATTTTATTTGATTCCTACATAATTCAAGACCAAGACCTAGAAAAAGGCTCCCCACGACTACTAGAAACTGACAATCGAATGGTCTTTCCCATACAAGTTCCAACCCGACTACTAATCTCAGCAGAAGATGTCCTTCACTCATGGACACTCCCAGCTCTAGGGGTTAAAATTGACGCTGTCCCAGGACGATTGAATCAACTAATTATTTCTACTATACGACCAGGAATTTTTTACGGTCAATGCTCAGAAATCTGCGGAGCAAACCACAGTTTTATACCAATCTCAACGGAATCAGTACCAACAAAATATTTTGAAAAATGATTAGACAAAATACTTTAACATTAAGAAGCTTGCATTAAGCAACAGCCCTTTAATCTGCAGAAGGGGACTTTCCCCCTTAATGATTGCCTCAACTAAATCCAACTCCATGATTACTAATAATACTGATAACATGACTAACCATCAACATCATAGCAGCCTTAATTAAAAACATAAACTTAGTTAAAATCCCAGTAACAACAAAAATATGTACCAAAATAAAAGCCAATTGAATTTGACCATGATAACAGAATTATTCGATCAATTTATAATCCCAGAACTTTGTGGAATCAAACTACTTCCAATTGCCATACTTATACCCGCCCTACTAATATACACACCACACCAAATTCAAACAAACCGACTAACATCACTAATTATACTTCTAATTAAAAAAACCACAAAACATCTCTTCACAACAATAAGCACATCCGCTTATACATGGGCCCTCATTTTAATTACCACAATTATATTTATCTCCACAACAAACACCCTTGGACTCCTACCATACACCTTTACACCCACAACCCAGCTATCCATAAACATAGCAATGGCAGTACCACTATGACTAGCCACAGTCACAATCGGACTACGAAACCAACTAACCAAATCACTAAGTCACTTCTTACCAGAAGGAACACCAACCCCACTCATTCCAGCTTTAATCATTATCGAAACAATTAGTCTATTCATTCGCCCCCTCGCCCTAGGAGTACGACTAACAGCTAACCTTACTGCCGGACATCTACTAATACAACTTATTTCAATAGCAGCCATAAAAACCAACCTAATCCTGTTTCCAACCATACTGGGAACCCTAATTTTATTAACAATTCTTGAAGTAGCTGTAGCCTTAATTCAAGCCTATGTATTCACACTACTTCTAAGCTTGTACCTACAAGAAAACACCAATGAATAATCAAATACACCCATTTCACATAGTAAACGAAAGCCCTTGACCAGTACTGGGATCAATAGCCCTATTCACCATAGCATGTGGCCTAGCAACCTGAATGCACACCAAAACTATAATACTTCTTAACCTAGGCCTAACTGCAACGTTATTAACATCCTACCAATGATGACGAGACATTGTACGAGAGAGCACATTTCAAGGACATCACACAACAAAAGTTCAAATAGGTTTACGATATGGAATAATTCTGTTCATCACATCAGAAGTCCTATTTTTCTTCGGATTCTTCTGAACATTTTACTTTGCCAGCACCAACCCCGATCATGCACTAGGACTACAATGACCACCAAAAGGCATCACACCCCTTAACCCAATTGATGTCCCCCTACTCAACACCATAATCTTACTAGCCTCAGGAATAACCGTTACATGATCACACCACTCAATTATGGCTGGACTCAAAAAAAACACCTCTTGATCCCTATTAATAACTGTAACCCTAGGATTATATTTTACGCTACTACAAGCCTCAGAATACTACAACACAATGTTTTCAATCTCAGATGGAACCTATGGAGCAACATTCTTCGTAGCTACTGGATTTCATGGACTTCACGTCATAATCGGAACTACTTTTTTAATCATTTGTCTAATACGACAAGTACGTCGTCACTTCACAACAAAACACTATTTTGGATTTGAAGCAGCCGCCTGATACTGACACTTTGTTGATGTAGTATGAATTTTTTTATATGCATCAATTTACTGATGAGGCTCATACTCTTCTAGTATAACACATTACAATTGACTTCCACTCAATTAATCTTAACTCTAAGGAAGAGTAATTAACCTAATAACCGCCTTGCTAATCTCACTATTAATCCCAACACTATTAATTATCATCAGCCATTGAATCCCACAAACATTACCAGATACAGAAAAACTAACGCCATATGAATGCGGATTTGATCCCCTAGGAAACGCACGCCTCCCATTCTCACTACAATTCTTCCTTATCGCAATTTTTTTTCTAATTTTTGACCTAGAAATTGCTCTACTCCTCCCCCTACCATGAGCAATCAATACAACAACCCCAAAAATAACCATCATCTGAGCACTTACAATCATTACACTCCTCACATTAGGGTTAGTATACGAATGAACCCAAGGAGCCCTAGAATGAACATAAACCTAAGGAATGAGTTTTTAAAAATAACTGATTTCGAACCAGTCGTTTTAGGTTTTAACCCTAAATTCCTAAATGAATCAACTCCTATACACAACATTTTCACTAACAATACTAGGCACACTTATCAACCGAACACACTTTTTAACAACACTATTATGCATCGAAGGAATGATGGTAACATTATTTGTTATAATAACAACTATTTTACCAAGCACAAACATGACTTCAACCACAAGCATACCAATTATTCTAATTACCTTAGGAGCATGCGAAGCAAGCACAGGATTAGCACTACTCGTCACCACAACCAACACACATACTAACGACCACATAAAAAACTTCAAATTACTAAAATGTTAAAAATCTTAATCCCAACCACAGTACTAATTCCATTAACCATCCTAATTAAAAAAAGCGTACTCCTCCCATCACTATTGTCTTATTCAATTATCCTAGGAATTTTAAGTCTACAATGACTAAAATCCCCCATAACCCTAATCAAACACTCTAACCCCTATCTTTCTATCGACCAAATTTCAGCCCCCCTACTAACATTATCCTTCTGATTATTGCCAATTGCAATCCTAGCCAGCCAAAATCACCTAAAACTAACAACACAAATACAAACACGAATATTCCTTATATGCTTAACTACACTTCAGGCACTACTAACAATAGCCCTCTCTTCAACAAACCTGATCCTATTTTTCATCATATTTGAAGCCACCTTAATCCCAACAATAATAATTATTACACGTTGAGGAAGCCAAAAAGAACGACTAACAGCTGGAATATATTTTATATTTTACACCCTAGCCAGCTCAATACCCCTCTTAATCGCACTTTTAATAATAAATAATCAAATGGACAACCTCAACACCTTACTAACACCAATAACCACCTATAAACCCAACACAACCCTGTGATTAGCATGCACAATAGCCTTCATAGTAAAAATACCACTATACGGACTTCACCTGTGGTTACCAAAAGCCCACGTAGAAGCCCCTATTGCAGGCTCCATAGTCTTAGCAGCAATTCTACTAAAACTTGGGGGCTACGGGATAATGCGAATTTCACCCATGCTATGCCTAACCAAAACACTATGCTACCCCTTTATCATCATAGCCTTATGAGGGATAATCATAACCAGCCTAATCTGCTTACGACAACCAGACCTAAAATCACTCATCGCATACTCATCTGTCAGCCATATGGGCCTAGTCGTTTCAGCTACAATAATCCAAACACCATCTAGCCTCACCGGAGCCATAATTCTAATAGTAGCACACGGCATTACCTCTTCCATATTATTTTGCCTTGCCAACATGATATATGAACGAACCCACACACGAACATTAACAATAATGCAAGGAATCCAAACCACGCTCCCCCTAATAACAGCTTTCTGACTAATAGCCAACCTAACAAACATAGCTATTCCGCCAACAATCAACCTACTAGGAGAAATTACAATTACCACAACAATATTCAACTGATCACCACCAACCTTAATTTTAACAGGATCAGCAGCAACTATCACAGCTATCTACTCCATATACATGTTTTCAGCAATCCAACAAGGAAAACTACAAAAAGACATAATACTCCCTCCCGCACAAACCCGAGAATACCTTGTACTAATCTTACACGTAATACCAATAGCCCTGCTAATAATAAACCCACAAATTATTACACTAACCTAACGCCGCGTTAGTTTAAAAAACATTAGCCTGTGGAGCTAAAAATGGACTTACCACCCCACGCAGCCGAAAGGTTCATAAGAACTGCTAACTCCTACAACTGATGTTAACCCACCAGGCCTTTCAACTTTTAGAGGAAAGCAGCTATCCGATGACCTTAGGAGTCAAGACTCTTGGTGCAACTCCAAGTAAAAGTAATGAACCCAATACTGACACTTGACACAACAATAATCTCCACACTGACCACTTTATCCATACTAGTACTATTCACCTCTCTTCTACAAAAAAACACCAAATTCAACCTATCCCCCGAAACAACAGTAATAACATCATTCATTATCTCAACCATCCCAATAATACTCTCACTAAAACATGCACCCCACAACACATCAATCAACCTAACCATAATACAAATTTCAACCCTCAATATCTACTCAACTATCTCTACCAACTTAAATTCAAACATATTCTTATCAATTGCCCTATTTGTAACATGAGCAATCATACAATTTTCCTCCTGATACATAAAAGACGCCCCAAAAATCCAACTCTTTAAAAAATATCTAATAGCATTTCTTATCGCTATAGTTATTCTAATACTTGCAGGTAGTATAATTCAACTATTTATCGGTTGAGAAGGGGTAGGCATTATATCTTTCCTACTAATTAATTGATGGTACGCCCGCACATACGCCAATTCCTCAGCCATACAAGCAATAACATACAACCGAATTGGAGACATCGGAATTATTTTGATTCTAGCATGACTTGCCACCAACCAAACCTCATGAGACATACAATGCATAGACCACAACATAAACACAACAGCACTGACAATCGGATTAATCCTAGCAGCCGCAGGAAAATCTGCACAATTCTTCATGCACATATGATTACCAAGTGCAATAGAAGGCCCAACCCCAGTCTCAGCCCTACTCCACTCCAGCACCATAGTTGTAGCCGGCATTTATCTACTAATTCAAATACACCATTTTATTAAAAACTCTAACACTTCTCTAAATATCTGTCTATGATTAGGAGCAACTACCAGCTTATACGCTTCAATAACTGCCATATGCCAAAACGACCTAAAGAAAATTATTGCCATATCAACACTTAGTCAACTTGGCTTAATAATAGTCGCCATTGGACTCAATCAACCAAACCTGTCGCTCATACACATCTCAACACACGCCTCAACTAAAGCAGCACTATTTTTATGTGCTGGCTCATTTATCCACAACCTACAAAATGAGCAAGATATTCGAAAAATAGGCAACATAAAAATGATACTACCCATTACATCAACATGCCTTGTCATCACCAGCCTTGCTCTAATAGGCGCACCATTCTTATCCTGCTTCTATTCCAAAGATCCAATTATTGAAACCGCCTATGCATCAAAAATAAACACATGAATCATGATTATAGTCATGACGGCAACCGCCATAACATCCGCCTACTCTATACGAATAATTTTCTACACACTAACTAAACACAATCGAAATAAAACAACCATAATAATCAAAGAAACCGCCAACCAAATTAATCCAATCATTCGACTAACAGCACTATCTATTCTAGCTGGAACCATACTCTCCATCACCATAACTCAAACAACTTCGGACCCAACCCTCCCAACAACAATAAAACTAACCCCAATACTAGCAATATTGACAGGAATCTATTTAACCACCGAAATACTAAACAAATCAACCATCTATACCCAAAAACAAAAAAACTCACTACTAATTCTACTAAACCAACTTGCCTTCTTCAAAATTACCCACCGATGAACACCAAAAAACACCCTAAAAATAGGAGCCCTAATTGCAACCCAACTGGTTGACCTATTATGATTAGAAAAAACAGGACCAAAAACTACTATACTAATAAACAAAAACACTTCAAAACTAGTCAACCCACTAACCGGACTAATAAAACTATATCTATCGGCTACCGCAATTACCATCATATTAGCCCTATTCATTACCTACCTCTAATCAATAACTCACAGAGCCCCTAAACGTCATCCACACACCAAATCTAAAACCACAAACAATGTCAACAACAGCACCACCCCTAAAATTAAAAAACAACCCCCTCCCAAAGAATACAACAACACCACACCCCCTAAATCAACAACAACGCTATCCAAAACACCACCACCAACTACACCCCCATCAAAAAATCACTCCCCCCCGATATACCATCATAAACAAAACAAATATCCCAAAAACCCAATAATATACAAAAAAACAGACCGATTACCCCAAGCCTCCGGATACATATCACTTGATATAGCAACCGAATAAACAAATACCACTAACATTCCACCCAAATAAACTAGTATCAACACCAACGAAACAAAAGTACTACTTAAACCAGCTACAACTCCAGCACCTAAGATTGACGCTAAAGCTAATGACACAGCCCCAAAGTATGGAGAAGGATTACTTGCTACCCCACCCATAAAAAAAAGAAAAAATCACAACATTAAAAAATACATCATTCTCATCTGGACTAAAACCAGAACCTTCAACACGAAAAACTGATGTTGTTATTCAACTATAAAAACCATGACCGTTACACGAAAATCCAATCCAGCCCTAAAAATTATCAATCATTCACTCATCGACTTACCCACCCCAACAAACATCTCAACAGCCTGAAACTTTGGCTCACTACTAGGCCTTATACTAATTACACAAATTACAACCGGATTATTCCTAGCAATACATTATACAGCTGACATTAACCTGGCATTTTCCTCTATCGCACACATCTGCCGAGAAGTAAATTTCGGCTGACTAATACGAAACCTACACGCTAACGGGGCATCAATATTCTTTATCTGTATTTATCTTCATATCGGACGAGGCCTATACTATTCATCCTATCTTTACAAAGAAACATGAAATATTGGCATTATCCTTCTATTCCTAACAATAGCCACCGCATTCTTAGGCTATATCCTGCCCTGAGGACAAATATCATTCTGAGGAGCAACTGTAATTACCAACATACTATCTGCAATCCCCTACATCGGCAACAACCTAGTTAACTGAATCTGAGGCGGATTTTCAGTAAATAACCCAACACTAGTCCGATTCTTCACATTACATTTCTTAACTCCATTTTTAATTGCTGGAACCACTATACTTCACCTTCTCTTTCTTCATGAAACAGGCTCTAACAACCCAACAGGACTCTCTTCTAACTCAGATAAAGTATCATTTCACCCGTACTTCCCACTAAAAGATCTAACTACCGCAACAACAGCCGTAACCCTACTAACACTAGTCGCTCTTTTCTTCCCCACACTACTAACAGACCCACAAAACTTCTCACCAGCCAACCCACTTTCAACTCCACCACACATCATACCAGAATGATATTTCTTATTTGCCTACACCATCCTACGATCTATTCCAAATAAACTAGGCGGAGTCTTAGCCTTATTCATATCCATTCTAATCCTCATTCTTATGCCATTGCTCCATACTTCTAAACAACGAACAATAAAATTTCGACCTCTTTCCCAATTAATATTCTGAACTATGACAGCAAACATTGTAGTTTTAACATGAATCGGCAGTCAACCAGTAGAACAACCACTAACAACTATTGGCCAAATTGCTACCACACTATATTTCCTAATTATCGCTGCAATTATACCTACACTTTCCCTGATAGAAAACAAAACACTATAAACAGTCCCAGTAGCTAAAACTTAACTTAAAGCATTGGCCTTGTAAACCAAAGACGGGTACGACCCCTGGGTCAAACACAGCACAACTAAACTTAATCCCGCACAAAATTAAGCTTAGCCTAACATTTGTCCAAGCTTAGCCCCACACAAAATTAAGCTTAATCCCGCACAAATTAAGCTTAATCCCGCACAAATTAAGCTTAATTCTACACAAAATTAAGCTTAATTCTACACAAAATTAAGCTTAATCCCGCACAAATTAAGCTTAATTCACACAAAATTAAGCTTAATCCCGCACAAAATTAAGCTTAATCCCACACAAAATTAAGCTTAATCCCACACAAAATTAAGCTTAATCCCACACAAAATTAAACTTAATTCACACAAAATTAAGCTTAATTCACACAAAATTAAACTTAATCCCGCACAAAATTAAGCTTAGCCTAACATTTGTCCAAGCTTAGCCCCACACAAAATTAAGCTTAATTCACACAAAATTAAGCTTAATCCCGCACAAATTAAGCTTAATTCCACACAAAATTAAACTTAATTCACACAAAATTAAACTTAATTCACACAAAATTAAACTTAATCCCGCACAAATTAAGCTTAMTTCTACACAAAATTAAGCTTAATTCACACAAAATTAAGCTTAATCCCGCACAAAATTAAGCTTAATCCCACACAAAATTAAGCTTAGCCTAACATTTGTCCAAGCTTAGCCCCACACAAAATTAAGCTTAATTCACACAAAATTAAACTTAATCCCACACAAAATTAAGCTTAATTCCACACAAAATTAAACTTAATTCACACAAAATTAAACTTAATTCACACAAAATTAAACTTAATCCCGCACAAATTAAGCTTAATTCTACACAAAATTAAGCTTAATTCACACAAAATTAAGCTTAATCCCGCACAAAATTAAGCTTAATCCCACACAAAATTAAGCTTAGCCTAACATTTGTCCAAGCTTAGCCCCACACAAAATTAAGCTTAATTCACACAAAATTAAACTTAATCCCACACAAAATTAAGCTTAATTCACACAAAATTAAGCTTAATCCCGCACAAAATTAAGCTTAATCCCACACAAAATTAAGCTTAATCCCACACAAAATTAAGCTTAATCCCGCACAAATTAAGCTTAATTCACACAAAATTAAGCTTAATCCCGCACAAAATTAAGCTTAATCCCACACAAAATTAAGCTTAATTCACACAAAATTAAACTTAATCCCACACAAAATTAAGCTTAATCCCACACAAAATTAAGCTTAATTCACACAAAATTAARCTTAATCCCACACAAAATTAAGCTTAATTCMGCACAAAATTAAGCTTAATCCCRCACAAAATTAAGCTTAATYCCRCACAAAATTAAGCTTAATCCCGCACAAATTAAGCTTAATTCCACACAAAATTAAGCTTAATCCCGCACAAAATTAAGCTTAATCCCGCACAAAATTAAGCTTAATCCCGCACAAAATTAAGCTTAATTCACACAAAATTAAGCTTAATTCACACAAAATTAAGCTTAATCCCACACAAAATTAAGCTTAGCCTAACACCTATCCAAGCTTAGCCTAACACCTATCCAAGCTTAGCCTAACACTTATCCAAGCTTAGCCTAACACTTATCCAAGCTTAGCCTAACACTTATCCAAGCTTAGCCTAACACCTATCCAAGCTTAGCCTAACACCTATCCAAGCTTAGCCTAACACTTATCCAAGCTTAGCCTAACACCTATCCAAGCTTAGCCTAACACCTATCCAAGCTTAGCCTAACACTTATCCAAGCTTAGCCTAACACTTATCCAAGCTTAGCCTAACACCTATCCAAGCTTAGCCTAACACCTATCCAAGCTTAAGGTTTATCAATTAAACTACTAGTACACCCACCCCACTCGACAAACTTAGTTAAACTAAACCAAAAAAATAAATTTAATTCAACCTCGTACCTTTCAAAAATCCTCCGACAAACACTAAAAATTTTACACAACTTACATTAATTAACAAAATATCTACCAATATAAATTTAACCTATACCATCACCTAAACACACTTTTACTACAACGTTAATTTACCATCACACCAAAAATATAATCAAAACACCATAAAACCCGGCCGACCCTCAATTTTTGGACCATTTTTTACCAAAATTAAAAACAGATAAAACTCGAGATTTAAGCCAACCTGGCTAGGCCACAAATTTTATTCAATTTTATACTAGACCCTTTCCTAACAAAAAACCCTCCTGGCATAGCCATCACCAAGCTTTGCCACCTCATTTTAATTAGCAGCCATTTGACGACAAAAATGAAATATTGGTCAATTTTCAGTCAACCAAATTTAACGATAACAGCCTATGTATGTATATAATATATATGTATATAGTACATCTAGTTATTTTCCCCATACATATCATATAATACATACTTATTAATAATATTACTAGCTACATATTATGCTAATTATACATATATCTCTCTCGACCTCATGAATATCATTTTCCAACCGTGGCCTCTCTTATCACTGAAGCATCTTGATCGTCCAATAGGGGGATTTATTTATCTGGCAACTCACGAGAGATCAGCAACCCGCCATTTTAAGATACGCCGTTACCAGTCTCGTGGCTCATAAACACAAGTTACCACTATTCTTGCCCTTTCCAAGGCCTCGGGTTCCTATCTCAGGCACATTCTTGTATTAACACGCATACGGTGGCTTTTCCAAGACCTCTGATTAATGTGTGTGCTACATCTCACCCGTGACGTCGGCATTCCTTGGCACTCCCGGCATCTGGTATTTCTTTTTTTTTTTCTCTTCGACTTTCACAACCACATATCGAGCTCTCGACCGATCCAGCGCAACGGGACCTCTTAGTCAGATTCATAGTCCATTTTTATATATGTATTCACATTCGTTCCATGTTCGGAAGACATAAAATTTCAAAAAAAACGCCATTTTTAACAGGCATGTAAGGACCGCAGCCCATTTTTTCCAAAAATATTAGCTAAATTTGTGCGCGAAGCTAAAATTACTGCTAAATTTTTAGTGCCCTTTTTGCGTGCAAAAGACCCGTTTCTGCTTTTTTTTAAAACACCCTTTCACTTAAGAATTCGACCGTGTAAAATTCAAAACACCCAAAAAAATACAAGACGATTTTCGTGTTTTTCCGATTTTTTTGCCAAAAAAAAAATGCGATCTCCTAACTTTTCGTCAACAGATTTTTCAAAAATTGAAAAAAAAATCACATTTTTTTTTAAAAAAATGGCCATTTTTTTAAAAAAAATGGCCTTTTTTTTAAAAATTTTAACATTTTTTTAAAAAAAAAATTTTTTTCCAAAAATCCTTTCATTTAACAAGGATCCTCTACCGAGTAACACATCACAAAAAATGAAAATTTTCCATTTTTTTGAAAATCATTGACGAAAATCTTCTAGATTAACCAGAAAGTCAACTACTCACAGTACCTCCCTAGATTTTACACATTAAAAGAGGAAATAGGCATCCATCACCGACTCCCAAAGCCGGAATTTTAGTTAAAACTATCTTTTAAAAATTTTCAATTTTGCAAATGACTAAAATTTACACGGCAAGTCTTGGACCGAAAATTTTTATACATTTTTAAAAACACGATATTTCCCTTGAACGCACCAAATCTACACTTTCAAATATACATATATATACATAAAGATAATATGCAAGATCTTGCATATTATCTTTCATATATATATATATGAATAAAAAAACACATATACATATTAATTACACGGCAAGTCTTGGACCGAATACACATTTTTACAT